GCTTCGAGCCACCCCCTCGGTGAAAAACCGTAATACGCCCTGAGGAATTCCTACCAGCAGACTTTCCTGTACTCAAAGTGAATTGTCTAAGTGCTCTTGCTCTCCCTGGTCTCATTGTCTATCTCGTAATCATTTGATTCCGTCTGACTCCTCCTACTCCTCCTTTCCGAAAAGATCGTCCTTGGTCCTTTTGACATAAGATTCTCGGCCCACTTTCTCCCCATTAACCAATTACGTTACGACCACTGAACAAACTTGGTTGACGAACATGGTTTATGAGCCGCTAATGTAGCGGCTTGTCGAGCATTTGCCAAACTCACACCATCCATTTCAAATGGGATTTGTCCCGTGGACACACGAGCAATCCAACCCGTAGGATTTCCTTTTCCTCTTCCCATTCTGACTTCTGTAGGTTTCCCGGTAATAGGGAGATCCGCGAAAACTCTTACCCATATCTTACCATTTCTTCGGAATTGCCCGCTCATAGCACGATGGAAGTGTCCGATTATAGCCCGACGCGCTGCTTCAATGGCTCGATATGAAAGACGACCAGCTTTACAACTTTTAGTGCCATATCTTCCAAAACCCAGTTTTGTACCATCCGGTTTGCAACCCCTACTACATCTGCCTTTACGATATTTACTATATTTCGTACGTTTCGGATATAGCACGTCCCCCTTTTTTTTGACTATATGAAATCCACACTTTGACACCTGAGATTCCGTAACGAGTAGATACTTCCGCAGGAGCATAATCTATTTTCTGGTTAAATACATTACGAGAAGTTTTTCTATGCTTATAGCATTTAGTTTGAGCTTTTTCTGCTGCGTCTTTTAATCGACCGGAAAAACATATACGGATTCCCTCCACCCTTTTTGGAATCTCCTTCACTATTTTAGCAAAAATGGAATGAAATGATCTTCTTTTGTTCTTCAGTTGAAAAGAGATGTCTTGAGCAATCAGAGAAGCGCTTTGATAAACAGATTTGATTTTGACTGACTCAATTAAGGTCTTAGTGTTTGTTCTATTAGACAAGAAAGATCGCATTCTTTTGACTTCGTAAAAATAAGAGTTGTACCTGTACGGAATTCCTCTCTTTCTCAGTATGATCTCTATCATCATATCTATTACCTTTATCAATTCTTCTATCCCACCTAGGTTTTTGAATTTCTCTATCAATTCCATTACCTTATCCTTACCCATGAGGTTCCAACATTTGACCCTTAATTGATTGAGTAGTTGTTCCCGGGCATCAAGGTTATTATACACCCCAACCCCATCTCTTAGAAAGAAAAAGGTAGCACCGAAGAATGGAAAGAGCGGGATGGTGGTTTTAGTTGTTCCCGCGAAGCGAAGATCATTCGCCAAGCGAATGAAGTGGGTCAACCTATTTTTGGCTTCGGCCAAACACTTTTTCTCGCTGGTCGAGCTTTCTACAAAAAAAGCGATACGAGAACGTATTCTCTTCTGTAAGCTTCTTCCCTGTGCATTCGCTCTCCCCATCGTAGATGGTTCAGCCGCGCCCGGTGCCACGAAATGATTGAGAACTACGACGGGGTCGAAATTCATTTGGTTCTTTGTATTAAAAAAGTATTGCATGACCAAAAAATTCAAGGAGGGGCGCACTGCAGGGAGGGTCCGTAGATAACTCGTCGGGCCGTCGGAGCGGGACTTCTTTGGGAAAAAGAACTTGAATAACTTCGTTTTTCTGAAGGAGTCGTCATTTTCTATCAGGAACGCTATGTCATTTACAACCGCGGCGTATTTCGGATGCTTGAAGGCCCCGCTTTTCCGAAGTGATTTAGAAAGATTCTTCTTTATCGATGGTGATCGGTCATGGTATCCATAGCGTTGTTTTTTTTTTGGCCAACCCCGGATTTCGTTTTGCTTCTTTCGGTCGTCGAGCCTGATCGACTCGACTCTTTTCCTTGCCCCCCGGCCTCTCACTTCGTTTCGTTCTTCTTCTGTATCGTCGCTTGAATGAAGACACCCGATCGGCCCGGCTTTCCCGAATGTCGTCCACCACCGGCCCTTCTCCTTTCCGGGTCTAGTTTTTTCACGTCGTTTCAGTCGTCGTGGCCGACGGGGAAGAAAGAAATGAATGAATGTTCTTTTAGGAAAATGTAGAATAATACACCTACCGAGACGAAAGCCAAAGGTGAGTCTCGTAGGTGGACGTATCGAACCGAAATAAGCTCTCAGATTGACATCTTGATACACAAATTGACCATAATAATAAATAGAGTCAATAGTGACCCCGCCGTAGAAAGAGCCGCTTCTTTTTTGCTTGATAGGGGGGCTTCCATTCACCAACAAAGACTAAAAGTGCTCTCCGAACCGTGCTGGATAGTCACCCATCACACGGCTCTCAAACCCAACCTGTGGTGGATCCCGGGAGACAAAGTCAAAGCGCTTGATCCTTTGCCCCATACTTTGAGATGCTCCTCCCCGCGCAGCGACGCTGCTCGTGAGAGGCTTAGCTTTAAGCTGCTATCGTTCGGTTCGGATAAGTCAAGTCCCTTTGATTGGTTCGCTCAGGTGGTCTTATCTTCCCTAACGTTCAGAGTCGTTTTGGTTTGAGAAAGGAGCACCGGCCGAGCGCCCTGAATGAATAAGAAATGGACAGGAGAGAGAATCAATGATTCTTATTCAACCGAGTTGAAGTGAAGCTAGCAACATGTTGATTACACACCGGAGGTTAGTAAGAACTGAGGGGTTCCTCCTAACCTAAGTAGGCTACCCGCGCTGCGAAGCAACTGGTACTTGATTGGGGCGGGGGGTGGTTTGGTTTCGTTTCGTGCAAGGCCCCCGCAACAGGAAGAGAAAGGAGTTGTCATTTGAAAGGAAACGCCCTTTGTTTTGTATAGAGTTCCAAACCAGCGCACCCTGATTAACAAACAAGCCCTTTCTATCTTATTAGTTAAGCCTAAACTTATTAAAAACGAAAGTGCTAACGCGTCTTTATAATATTCAAAACCCTTTCGCCTTTATTGATATAAAACAAGCTTACTTACCGGCAACAAGCACCTTTTTTTCTCAAAGTCAAGTTTCTCGCTTGTTTCTTTAGAAAGATTGCAGCCTTAGCGAAACAACTTCTCCTTTTCTACGAATCTTCCCTTTATTGAGCAAAACTCTATCTATATTTCTTCCCGGGATATTTTCTATAATTTCAATTCTATCATTTGTTTGACAGCTTAAACTAGGCTTCATTTTAGATAATAGGTTTTCGGTCTTAATCAAAATCGGGGTCAGGGGTGCGTCGGAACGGTCGGTGGCTGCTTAGTCTCATCCGAGAGTCTAATCTCTTTGTACTGCTTTTTTTCTTTGAAAAAAAAGAAGGAAGGGGTCGATTTAGGCTCCTTCCCTTCCACTGCATAGCTGCGCTAACAGGTACTACGAGCCCTCTGTCCCACACATCTAACCAGCTCGCGTGGTTCACCGGTTCCACCGAAAACTCTCATTTGTTAAAACGGGGCATAGTGCGCTTTAGGCGCCGAGCGAGAAACCTCTCTTCTTTCGTTTCGGTTTATTCACTATCTGAAACTTAGCACTTGTTTGATTTTTCTTATTGGGCGGCGGCGTTCTTTTTTTGAAGTCTATCCGAACCGAATTAGCACTTCTCAGATCAGACTAGGCCTCCCCCGCAGAGCTGGGCGCCGGGGACCTGGGTGCGCTAGCGATCGGCGCATAGGGGGGGGGTTGGGTTGCCTGGGTTTCTCGGCCTGGTATCCTACACCTCGCGTTAATGATATCTACATTCAACTGTGCCCCGGAGACACGGTCGAAGCACGCCCATCCAGTGTGCTTCTTTCACGACATGCTCTGGTTCCGGGTGTTTTCCAGTGGTCTTCTAGCGTTAGAAGAAGTCGTGTCCGTCCCGGACATCTGCAACGTCCTCCCACGCTTTTTTGAAAATATAGGATAAACTGAAGGAAAAGACTTACCCATTCGGTGACTTTCGCGGTCGCCCTCACTGAACCGACTTGAATCTGAACTACGATTTTTTCCAAGTCTTACCGAAATCGGATTTCCTTTTCGTGCCATATTTTTTGACTTTATGGATTTCTGTCCCTTTTTTCTTCCCGGTCCAATATTTGTTCTCGAAAGTATGAGTTTCCGTGTACTCTCCAAATTTATGACCAACCTTCCCCTCAGTGATCTTAGAACGCTACTACGCATCTTTACTATATAGTGGTAAGGTAGGTTTGGGTATAGCAGGACTTGAACCTGCGACCATTAGGTTAAAAGCCCAATGCTCTACCAACTGAGCTATACACCCAAATAAAGATGTAGTAGTCAATTAAGATTGGTGCGGAAAAGAGAAGAGGTCTCAACGAGCATTAACTAGTTGATGCTGATCGAACCCTCAGTTCGAAGCTCTTCGCCAACATGTTACGAGGCTCCAGTCTTAGGCGGGTCACCATTACTTGACTTAGCTTAGAAAGGCGAACATCTGGGCAAGGGGTTTCTCCGCAGTGCGCCTGGTCCTTTCGAACCAGTCTTTATATTATAAACCTGGTGCAAATGGCTTTCTTTTTTTATGATATACCAATCAGAATGGAAGGCCCTACGTACATGATTGATAGAAGCACTACGTATGGGGGGTCCACTTGATGCGGGAGAGGCATGAGTGCAGTTCGATCTTGTGGTGTATTCGTTTGTAGTGAGTAGGGCCTCTTTCTCGTTGATCAGTTCGCCCCCGCTCTATTGAACGGTCTCCATTCCTACGGCGGTTTTGTCAACGAATGCGTCTCGGGCCGGATTGACTAACCTAACCCTTAAGGTAAGGGAAGGGGGCCTTGCCATAGTTGGGTGCTCTGCTTTAGTGTGATTGACGAAGGCTAGCTAGGCTAGGTTTGGTAATACCCAAAACAAATGAAAAGAGATTGGGGTCGATAGTTGGCAAGGAACTTTTTCCCCCTCCCCCAAAAAAAGGGGCAGCTGCGGTCGAACTCTAATTCTGAAAAAGAGTCGGGGCCCTTTTACCAAGTCTACTAGAT